TATCAGAAGTATATCGTATATTTATATCAGAAGTATATCGTATTTCATCTCATAATTTATCGTCCTTCAAAAAAAATCATTTTTTTTTTTTTTTATCAATTTCATTTTATAAATCAATAAATAAATTTATGTTATGTATAGTACTTAATATATATTTATATATATTTATATATATATTATATATATTATATATTTCTTGATTGATCTTTCTTTCATTGGAAACCTAGAATCTAAAATTGGCGTATTTTTCGTATAATCGTATTTTTAGTATAATCACTTAAAAAAGGGTTTTTCTTATTTGGTTTAAATTAAACATTAGCATTAGGGATATATATCGTAATAATAATTTATCGAAAAGAATGGTTTAGAAAGTTATAAAACACATTTTAAACTTAATTAATTAGTTTTGACTACAAATTATATATTTTCTTATATATTAATTTAATAATTCTATATTAGTTTAATAATAATAAGTATATTAGATATACTAAATACTATAGTTATGATTTTATGATATAAAATAATCTAAATAAAAGAGAAAATCTTTTATTCTTGAATCGAGGGGGATTCTTATTTTCCCCACCCTAAAAAAAAACACACAATAAAGCATACTCAAAGGAAAGATTAATCTTGTGCTTGCGTTTATTCTTTTTTCAAACAAAAGAATATAGTATTATAATTAAAATTTATATAATTTTAATTTAGTAGACACAAGAATCCTTTTTTAATTATAAAAGCGAAACTAATTCAATTTACTCTTGCTATTGGTCCGGTCAAAACAAAACATTAGAAAATATCCAGTTGTCCTTTTATTTCTATTTAAATATTTTTTATTATATATTTATCTATATTAATACATAATAGAATATTTAAATTTCAATTAAGTTACTATAATTTATAATATAAAAATGTTATATAATTTAATATATAAATATAATTAATATAATTCTAAGTTAATATAATTTAGAATTTTTCTAATTTTTTAAGTATTATTTAAAATTTATTATATATAAATATAAATTAAGTATTTAAAGTATAAAGTATTAACTTTTATTCTAAGATTCTAATAAAATTTTAAAACTATTCATATTTATTAGAATATAATACAAATTTTTATAAATTTTTTTAACTTATAATTTTAAAATAATTATAAAAGAAAACTGATAAATAAAGAAATTATAAAAAATTTCCAATTAGAAACAAATTAAACTGACTGCTTTTCGAGCCAGAACAACTCAGATTATTCCAGTCTTTGATTATTTATTTGTTGCATAAAAAAAACTTTTTGAATTCCTTGTAGAAAGAGATTTACCTAAGGAAAAAGCTTTCAATGCTGCCCAATATCCTTTCTTTTTCCAAATATTTTTACGAATCCGCTTTTTTGAGATAGAAGTACGTTTTTTCGGAACTGCCATTAAAAATTATAATAAGGTTTTAATCCCTATAGTTGGATGTCAAAGACATCTATTGTTCAAAACTAATTGTTCTTTATTATTCATTATCCAGTTATCTATTTATTTTATAGATTGTACTCCCTTCATAAAAACATGAATATAGAAAAATCGCGTAACTAAAAAAAGAAAATAAATCAAAAAGTACTGGGAACAAAAAAAAAAAGAATTGTTTTATAGAATATAAAACAATATCGAATAATTCATTTTTTTTTCTTGGTCCTCTTATATCCTCATTCAAATCCATATCTATAAGATTTGGTATGCCATATAAATCTAATAGATTAACGTTGATATGATAATCAAATAAAAAAAATACAAACAAAAAAACTATACCCTTCTTTATATCTCTATTTTATATTTCTGTCTAGTTTCTTTTTATCGCCCTACATTGATTTGATTTATATATAGTTAATAAAAAATTTATATAGGTAATGTAATAAAAAGGACAAAAATACATAATAAAAAAAGATCCAAAGTTTTACTAAACCAACCCTTTTTTCTATTAATTATTAAATTAATTGGTCAAGCTCGAAAAAAGAGCAAAAGTATATCTAATTTTAATTTTAAAATGTGCAAGAGACTAGTACTTAATCTATTATTTGTTAAAAACTAAAAATGCTAAGAGAAATAATTTTCTACAAAATATTTTACTAAGTCCTCCTTTTAATTTTATGTAAAGTAAAGTTTTGGGTGTCATAGTTTTTAGATCAGAGCTTTTCCTAAAAATAGAAAAGTTAAATATAAAAATAATATTACAATAAAAGACAATCAATGAGTTCCAAAATCCATTTTTAGAATAACCCCAAAAAAGTTATTTCTTTTTTTGGGGGATAAGTTATAGTTTTTTTATGATTCAGATCAAATACTGATTTTGGTGTAATTCTTTATCTTTGATTTATCAATATATATATAAATTAGTGTAATACGAAATAATAATGAAAATTTTCATTTTCTTTTTTTGGATATTCATCAAATTTTACTTAAATAATAATTGAATTTTAAAATTTGACTAAAACTACTATTTTTTTTTTTTTCATCTTTTTCATTCAATAATAATTTGTTCATATCATTTGACCAATTTTAACCTCTTGATTTGAAATATTTAAAATAGTTGAAAAAGATTCAGAATAATTCTAAAATTCTATATTTTATTTTGTTTATTATTATATTAAGTTTTTATTTTATTAACTGACCCCTTTCATTTCAAAAGAAATGAGAACCGGTAAATCAGAAACAAGTACTTAAGATAAAAATAAAAAGACTCTTTTTTTATTTATTTTTATGGAATATATATATCAATATTCATGGATTATAGCTTTCATCTCACTTCCAGTTCCTATATTAATAGGAGTAGGGCTTCTACTTTTTCCAACGGCAACAAAAGATCTTCGCCGTATATGGGTTTTTCCAAGTGTTTTATTGTTAAGTATAGTTATGCTTTTTTCAACCTATCTAACTATTCAACAAATAAATAACCCTTCTATCTATCTATCTATATGGTCTTGGACTATAAATAATGACTTTTCTTTAGAATTTGGCTATTTGGTTGACCCACTTACTTCTATTATGTTAATATTAATTACTACTGTTGGAATTTTGGTTCTTATTTATAGTGACAATTATATGTCTCATGATCAGGGATATTTGAGATTTTTTGTTTATATCATTTTTTTCACTACTTCAATGGTAGGATTAGTTACTAGTTCTAATCTGATACAAATTTATTTTTTTTGGGAATTGGTTGGAATTTGTTCTTATTTATTAATAGGTTTTTGGTTCACACGACCTACTGCAGCAAATGCTTGTCAAAAAGCTTTTGTAACTAATCGCGTTGGAGATTTTGGTTTATTATTAGGAATTTTAGGTTTTTATTGGATAACGGGCAGTTTAGAATTTCGGGATTTGTTTGAAATATTCAATAAGTTGGTTTCTAATAATGAAGTTAATTTTTTATTTGCTACTTTGTGTGCCTTTCTATTATTTGCTGGTGCAATTGCTAAATCTGCCCAATTTCCTCTTCATGTATGGTTACCCGATGCTATGGAGGGGCCTACCCCTATTTCAGCCCTTATACATGCTGCTACTATGGTTGCAGCTGGAATTTTTCTTGTAGCTCGGCTTCTTCCGATTTTTATAGTTATACCTTATATAATGAATCTAATAGCTTTGATAGGTATAATAACATTACTTTTAGGGGCTACTTTAGCCCTTGCTCAAAAGGATATTAAAAGGGGTTTAGCTTATTCGACAATGTCTCAATTGGGTTATATGATGTTGGCTCTAGGTATGGGTTCTTATCGGGCTGCTTTGTTTCATTTGATTACTCATGCTTATTCTAAAGCATTGTTGTTTTTAGGATCTGGATCTATTATTCATTCAATGGAAACTATTGTTGGATATTCTCCAGATAAAAGCCAGAATATGATTCTTATGGGGGGTTTAAAAAAACATGTACCAATTACAAAAACATCTTTTTTTTTAGGTACACTTTCTCTTTGTGGTATTCCACCTCTTGGATGTTTTTGGTCCAAAGATGAAATTCTTAATGATAGTTGGTTCTATTCACCAATTTTTGCAATAATAGCTTTTTCCACGGCGGGATTAACTGCATTTTATATGTTTCGTATCTATTTACTTACTTTTGAGGGACATTTAAATGTTTATTTTCAAACTTACAGTGATAAAAAAAGAAGTTCTGTTTATTCAATATCTTTATGGGGTAGAGAAGAGCAAAAGTGGATTAAAACAAAATTTCACTTATTACCTTTATTAACTATGAATAATAATAAAAGGACTTCTTTTTTTTTTAAAAAGAAATATCGAATTAATAGAAATGTAAAAAGTATGAGGGAACCTATTATTACTATTCCTAATTTCAGTACTAATAACATTTTCTCTTATCCTCATGAATCAGACAATACTATGCTATTTCCTATGCTTGTATTAAGTCTATTTACTTTGTTCATTGGAATTATAGGAATTCCTTTCTGTAATCAATTCAATCAAGAAGGAAAGCAGTTGGATATATTAACAAAATTATTAATTCCGTCTATAAACCTTTTATATCAAAATAAAAAGATTTTGATGGATTGGGATTGGTATGAATTTATAACAAATTCAACTTTTTCAGTTAGTATAGCTTCCTTCGGAATCCTTATAGCGTCTTTTTTATATAATTCTGGTTATTCATCTTTACAAAATTTGAATTTATTTAATTCATTTGTTAAAGGTATTTATAATAACCTGAAAATTTTTCGGGATAAAATACTAAATGTGACATATGATTGGTCATATAATCGAGGTTATATTGATTTTTTTTATGAAGCATTTTTAATTCAAGGTATAAGAATATTGTCTAAACTAATTCATTTTTTTGATAGACAAATAATTGATGGAATTACGAATGGGGTCGGTATTTCTAGTTTTCTCGTAGGAGAAGGTATTAAATATGTAGGTGTTGGTCGAATCTCTTCCTATCTTTTAGTATATGTATCTTATGTAGTAATCTTTTTATTAATTTTTACTCTTTTTTTTCTTTAAAAATTT